TCACATGAAATTTTATCCAACCCCATATCTATAATGTATGAAATACGTACGGATGGAGAGATAAAGAAAATTTTTTACTCAAATTCGAATTTGCGACAGATACAAATGGAAATGAATTGATAAAACATTCCTGAGAACAAAATTATGCCACTTATAGACTTATGGAGTCTTGTATAGAATATCAAACAAAATGGATCCAATTTCTACCTATTATTATGATATTACGATCAAATTGGGTACCATAAATGGATTCAGGATTGAATCCGTTCTCTATGAATGAGATAAAGACAGAATAATCAAGAACAGTCTAGAGTTGACTTTGATTTTAACACTTAACTTATTTCATTTCATTGATTCCGTTGTTCAGCAAATGATTCGCGGAGAGATATTTCTACCCCTTTCTTTTGTTAGTAGAATTAGTAGAATATGATTGGGGTGCGTAATAGAAGTCGTATTTATTAGGTACATGTAGATATAGCTATCTAGCTATCCGTATATCCCATCTTTTATCGAAGTTCCCTTGAGGCAACACAATACAGGTCGTGCTATACCCAAATATCGATTTGATATTCAATAGATTCAATGAAAAATTCAAGCACGACGATTCCCTATAGGGATATGTAGATACCTTACTAGGTATCTGTGTAACAATTTCTGTTCTGGGGTTTACATATACACATAATTGTTGTTATAATTGAAATTGAATTGAAAAGGGTTGATTATGGAAAAGAATTGAGACTGATTAATCGTATATCAATTTGATTTTCTTATCCTATTAAGGAAACAAAATTGGAGATCCAAGTCCAAGAACCATTCATGAATTCATAGTCAATAGTTAATGGTTCCAATTTGCCCTGAATTTTGGATTCTGTGGCTGGAAATCCACTTTTCTCTTTCAATAGAAAAGGAAAGTTTTTAGGTGTTTGTTGTGTGTTTTGAAATACTAATACTAATACTATACAAAACAACGGGATCCAATCAAAAAAAGAAAAAAGGTTCAGTAATCCCCCAGAATATTTCCATATATATATATATTGTATCGTTTTGGCGGCATGGCCGAGTGGTAAGGCGGGGGACTGCAAATCCTTTCTCCCCAGTTCAAATCCGGGTGTCGCCTGATCAATAAAAGATTCGGAATCTCTTACCCTGCTAACAGAACTCGCCAAATTATTGCCCAGCGGAAGCAGAGGTAAAGCACTAGGAATGTCGATCCTGGATTTTCAGAATCCAGGGGAGGGGTTCTATTCTATAAAGTAAAGGACTTTCAATTATTTCTTCCAAAACCAAATGTTTACTGATTGAGTCTTGGATTAGATTAGATTGGGTAGGCTGGTGGGGAATCAAATCAAATCAGGAGCTGTGGAAAGAACTGAGGATACTTTGTATCCAGACGGATTCACGAAAGTTTCTGAGTGCTCGGGCTTTCAATTAATATTGATTGTATGGGTGATTGGCTTTTTTTTATAGACTAAAGCGGAAAAAAATTCGTTCTTTTGGGTAACCCTTCCAAGAATGGAATAGGGTGTCTCCCAATTGTTTCATAGAAGTGGAGACAGTAAGGCTTAGATGGGAGATAGGGATATGGGATAGATAGTTTATCTATCTTGATGGTATATCTATATCTAGATTTTATGCTTTTTGTTTAGGAAAGGCAACAAAAGAGACAATAGGTCTTACTATTCCTACATGTTCCATTAGTAACATTACTGTGAGACTTCCAAGGGGATAACTGTGTATCTTGCTTGTACTTAGTGCTTCCCGATTTTCTTTTACCAGAAAAGAAATCACATAGGAACTTGTTACGAGTGTATTCATTGGATTGGTTCATCAATAGCGTTAGGTCAAAATCCCATTTTGACTCTGCACCATTGATTCCATTATTATTAGTGATCAATAATGGAATAATTCCTTCATATTCATAGAAATAGGGGACACGATTCACATGGATATAGTAAGTCTCGCTTGGGCTGCTTTAATGGTAGTTTTTACATTTTCCCTTTCACTCGTAGTATGGGGAAGGAGTGGACTCTAGGGGTACTACTAAGTGAGTTGAGTAATCGAATTGTATCAATTGTTTAATAGATCCTTCTGCAAAGCGTTTTTAAATACAAAAAAATATCTCCATTTCCAAAATTCTACTGGAATCCAATACGAACAACAACCTTTCTATCAAATATTTTAATGATTCCCATGTTCGACTTTCGAAGCTAAAAGGGATATATATGATGAGACATTTTTTCCAACCGAATTCTTCCTAATTATTCTATTTTGATGAACCGGCTCTTACTAGACTTATGGATATTACAATGAGGAGCAACCAACCCCTATCTATTTTTTGGATTTCTTTCCTTCTTTACTGTTCAAAGAGGAAGCCGTTCTGTTATTACGTAGATATGTACTTTCTACTGAGGCGACATAGACATAGTAGTTGTCCAAAGAAGTACTACGCATAATAAGATCTTGTTTGCGTTGGGTGATCCATGCATACTTACCATTTTAT